ATTAAATATCTATCCAATTTGAATATCAGAATAGCGGATATAGTCAGAATTCAATGGGTCAGGTCCACTTACTTTTCCTTTGTTGATTTCGAATCTTTCCAATGAATTTGATTGGTAGAATGGAAAAGAGGGCTCTTTGTTCAAGAGGCAGATTATTATTATTATGAATAATAATAATTTACTGAACAAATGTTCCACTTTATAACTAGAACTACTATACTCTAACTCAGTATAATGATAACGTAATATTCAGTTAGATCCTTTTTTATTCCAAATAAAGGGTATTTTCTCTATTTTCTAAATACTATGACTGGACTTTTATAAAAAAAATCAGAGCCCCTTATCGGATTTGAACCGATGACTTACGCCTTACCATGGCGTTACTCTACCACTGAGTTAAAAGGGCTTACTTGATTATTCCCCCGCGGGTCACGATGGAGATAAAATATCTACATGCACAACATATATTATATACATAAATATATGCAGTAGACTCCTAGTGGCTATTTTTGATGGATTTTCCTAGCAAGTCTAGGGTAAAATGAATTCTTTTAAGACCGACCCTAAATTTATTTTATTAAGATGATCCCTATCAAAGCAAAGTTGACTTGATTGATACATAAGACACTTACCAATTCTAAAAAAAAAAAAAAAATTTAAAGATATTTCATCGAATCGTGTGATGAATAGATTCTACTTTTCCCCCTTGAACTATATTTTGATAGAAAATCTTTGAGAACTTGTTGATCCCGCTTACTAGTCTTTTTTTTTTTATTCAATTTTAAATTATGAAGGAATATAGATTTCTATAGTAGACTAGATTTATATATAGAATGTCGATTCTAATGAACGATTCATGAATCTGAATGACGAATCAAAAAATTCTAGACAATTCGCTGAAAAACGGAAAGATCCCTGGTATCTAATCATTCCATTATATTGACAATTTCAAAAAATTGATCATACTATGATCATAGTATGAGGGCGGTTGGGCAAGTTGGCCCCCATCGTCTAGTGGTTTAGGACATCTCTCTTTCAAGGAGGCAGCGGGGATTCGAATTCCCCTGGGGGTAGGGTACTACGAAAGGAAGTTGATCATGGATTACCAATAAGCCTAAAATTTATTCTTCCTGGGTCGATGCCCGAGTGGTTAATGGGGACGGACTGTAAATTCGTTGGCAACATGTCTACGCTGGTTCAAATCCAGCTCGGCCCAAAAATTAGCCAATCTACCATGAGATGGTATAACCCACCTTGTCCTTCAGAAATACCGCATACGAAGATAAAAAAGAATAAAATTTTCTGCTATATCCCTTAGTTCCCCGGGATTGTAGTTCAATTGGTTAGAGCACCGCCCTGTCAAGGCGGAAGCTGCGGGTTCGAGCCCCGCCAGTCCCGACGGATCCAATATCCAATAAATACCTCAATTCATTTCACCCTTTAAACTAAGTTAAAGAAACTAAGTTAAAGAAACTAAGTTAAAGAAACTAAGTTAAAGAAACTAAGTTAAAGAAACTAAGTTAAAGAAACTAAGTTAAAGGGTGTTGGGGGACATAATTTCATTCCCAAAGTAAAAAAGAGTCTTTGTTTCTTTCCTATTTTTCCATTTCGCGTTTATTGTTTGTTTCGGTTTGTAACTATGTGACTAATCGAAGTGGAAAGGCAATCTGATGATACTTCATCAGATGATTATATGCAAGGTAGGTTCTAGAACAAAAGAAGGAAACGGATAATAAATCCAAGGAATTTTGGATTAATTGGTTCAGGAATAAAAATTTGGATTCGGTATGGATAAAAGAACTTAGTATGTTATACTATTCAAGTCTCGACTACGAATTGATTTGATAGATCAGATATTGTTATTTCTGATATTGATCCGATTCAAGATCATCGAGAGGTAATTCATTCATTGAATTTATAGACGAAAGATTTATCATCTCTATGGGATTAAATCCCGAGTTATTGCGAAGTAAAAAAACCGATGAGATTATGGAAGTCAATATTCTTGCATTTATTGCTACTGCACTATTCATTCTAGTTCCTACCGCTTTTCTACTTATCATTTACGTAAAAACAGTGAGTCAAAATGATTAATTCAGTTGAATTTTCAACTGAATTTGAATGAAACTTTCCTTCTGAGTTCTTAGCAAAAATTGACGAAGTCCAACGAAAAGGATTCCCATTTTGCGGCTTAACTTAAATGAAATGAGCGGACTCTAATCGGCAGTATTCTATGAATTAGATAGTATGGTAAGAAAGAAATAGATGAATCCTTCTTTCTACCATACTATCTATCCGTTAGTCTATAAAGTTGTCATCTAGAATCAAGATAGATTCTATAGATCAATCTACAATATTCTGTTCATATATGTGTATAATAATTTAATATTATTAGATTATTGTATGGAATTGACATAACACCCAATTCTATTTATTTGCTACATCTATTTGTTCCGATCAATCTGAGATAATTCTTATCTTGGGATTCTGATCTCTTTCCTTTTTCTAATAAAAAAGAGGAAATCTGACCCATTTTAAACGCCCGAACCATGATATGAAATAAGTCCATAAGGAAAAAATAACCTTTCTAAAATTAGAAACCGAGTGGTAAATGCTCAATATGTGACTCGTCCGAAGCAAGATCTTATTATTGCATAGTCTCTCGCTAGATAACTCCTATCTCTATATCATTTCTCATAGAGAGTTCGTATGCACTTAACAAAACCACTCCTTCTTTGAACAGTAAAGAGGGAAAAAGATCAAAAGAGGATCCGGTCTTGCTCAGTATCTATCTTATAAAAATAGTAAGAGCCTCATTCAATTGATTGAAATAGAAAATTTCGGAAGAATCTTAGGTTGGAATAAATTTCTAATCATCTGAATCACTTTCTTTTCAAAATACAAACACGGGAATCGCTGAAATATCGCTTTGATTGAAAGAGTATGATTCATATAATAGATTACTCCATTGGACTCCAATGGAATTCTAAATTCAGAAATTTTAAATAATGAAAAACCCGTTGTAGAACGATCTATAAAACAATTGATATTGATACGGTTTTATTTTGATTCCTCAACTCAATTAGTAATACTTCTAGAGCCCACTTCTTCCCCACACTACGAGTGAAAGGGAAAATGTAAAGACTACCATTAAAGCAGCCCAAGCGAGACTTACTATATCCATGTGAATTATGTCCCCTATCTGTATAAATACGAATAAATTTATCCTCACTAATAATAGTGGAATCAATGGCGCAGAGTCAAAAAGGGATTATGATCGAACACCATTGAGAAACCAATCCACGAAATCGATTATGATTTCGAATCGGGAAAGATTAAACACAAGCAAAATACGTAGTAACATCCAAAAGGAATGGGAACATGTAGGAAGAACATCTTTTTTTGTTGACCCTTGTAAGTCAAAAAATAAAGGGAGAAATCACTAAAAAAATAAAAATAACTATCCATTGCAGATCCCTATTTCCCCTAATCCGTACCCCCTTTCCCGATTCTCCCTGAGGGAAGGTGGCTTGACTAGGAGTTGCCAAAAAGGGATTCTTTCTTTTTTATATAAAAGTAAATTATCCATTGAATTTAATATTGATTGGATACCCCAGCGCTCAGAGATTCTCGCAAGTCCGTCGTATATAACTCAACTTCCGCCCCTTTACAAAACTAGAAATTGAATCAGATTTCCTAGTAGGCTCTCCAATCTAATCCAAGATTCAGTCATTAGACATTCCCTTACAAATAGAAGGGAATTGTGAAGTGGCCCCCTAGCGTTAGATTAGAATATCTCCTTGAATCCTAGATACGAAGGGGGATTTACAATCTTTTCTTTTCAAAAAACCTCAGACCACATGCTTAGAATCAAACAAAATATCAGAAGAGATTTCGGGTTTTTTGTTGATCAGGCGACACCCGGATTTGAACTGGGGAAAAAGGATTTGCAGTCCCCCGCCTTACCACTCGGCCATGCCGCCAAAATGATACAAAATAGATTAAAATCTTATCGGATTGCTGAATTTTTATTGTACTTGTATTTTGAGTCCTGTTTTCCTTAATCCTTTTCCTAAAAGAAGCACTCCCCCTTTTCTTTTGGATTGGCTTTGATCCATTCCTTCGATTGATCGTATAGTACCTGAAAATCCACAATGCTAAAAAAATTATCTCGCTTTTCTATCGAAAACCCAAATGTGGATTTTCAGCCGACAAATAGGAACCATTAACTATTGGCTGCCTACTTTGAATTCATGAACGATTCTAGGATTTGAATCTTCAAATTGTGAATTCCTAATGGCATAACATAAGAAAATACAAATTGAGACAGAACAAATCTGTATTTATTTTTTCAATCAAAAAAATCTTGTCAATTTCAATTATAACAAAACATATGAGGCTATGTAAACCCCCAGAACATAAATTACAGATATCTATTAACATAAATTACAGATATCTATTAACATAAATTACAGATATCTATTATTTATATATGTTGTCAATAGGGAATTATCATAAAATTATCCTACTTCACTTCGATTTTGTATTGACTAGAAATTTTCGTTTGATAAAGCACCACCCGAGCTGTCCCGAATAGAAAAAAGGAAATAAAAGAGAAGTTAGATATTCTAGCTATCTGCATACGTGGTTCATAAATACAACCCTTCTTATACACTTCAAATCGTATTCTACTCAAAAATAAGTAAAGTACAAATATCTCCCTTCTCTGCAAATCGTTTTTTGAATAATGAGATTCGGCGGTTAAGTGCTCAAAAAATGGATTCTATATTATATTGTTTCTGATTTTTGTGTCTTTATCTCTCACATACCGAATCTTTTTATTTTTCTCAAATTCGAATATCTAATATCATAATAATGGTTTAATTTGAATCATTTTCTTTTTTTTGCTATTCTATATAAAACGTTATGACCGTAATAAGTCTAAGTGACAGAATTCAGTTTCTTAGGACTGTTTTATCAATTCCTTTCTTGATCTGCTG